CCTATGAAGAAACACTTATGATACTAGAACTTATGCCTTATCGAGCATGTTATGCCATTTTAAAATTGGTTTATTCTGCAGCAGCAAATGCCAATCACAATAAGGGTTTGAACGAAACAAGTTTAATCATTAGTAAAGCCGAAGTCAACGAGGGCACAACTGTGAAAAAATTAAAGCCCCGGGCTCGAGGACGGGGTTATCCTATAAAAAGATCCACTTGTCATATAACTATTGTATTGAAAGATATATCTTTAGATGAAGAGGAAGAAATAGATAAAAGGAAATTCTATAAATTAGAGCTGAGGAATACTTAAAGGAAGAATATTTTCTATTATAAAAAATACAAATACGCTATATTATGTTATGCTTAAAAAAAATCGAATGAATAAAAAAAAAATACAAACAGATGTCACGTTTCACGATATATATAGTAGTGGGGGATTATGGGACAAAAAATAAATCCACTTGGTTTCAGACTTGGTGCAACCCAAGGTCATCATTCTCTTTGGTTTGCACAACCAAAAAATTATTCAAAGGATCTACAAGAAGATCAAAAAATACGAGATTGTATCAAAAATTATGTGCAAAATAATATGAAAATATCCTCTAATGTAGAGGGAATTGCACGTATAGAGATTCAAAAAAGAATTGATTTGATTCAGGTCATAATCTATATGGGATTCCCCAAGTTATTAATAGAAGACAGGACTCGAAGAATCGAAGAATTACAGACGCATGTACAAAAAGAACTCAATTGTGTAAACCGAAAACTCAACATTGCTATTACAAGAATTGCAAATCCTTACGGGCACCCCAATATTCTTGCAGAATTTATAGCCGGACAATTAAAGAATAGAGTTTCATTTCGCAAAGCAATGAAAAAAGCTATTGAATTAACTGAACAGGCAGGTACAAAAGGGATTCAAGTACAAATTGCAGGGCGTATCGACGGAAAAGAAATTGCACGTGTTGAATGGATCCGAGAAGGTAGAGTTCCTCTACAAACCATTCGAGCTAAAATTGATTATTGTTCCTATGCAGTTCGAACTATCTATGGGGTATTAGGCATCAAAATTTGGATATTTGTAGACGAGGAATAATAAGAACTTACTTGACTTATATTTAGTTCTATCTGGTGATAAAACAAAAAATGGCAAACTCTTTCATTCTTTTTCTGGTAAATAATAAAAAAAAAAAAAGAACAATTCTATAAGGTTGAATAAAAATTCGATTAATCATTTGATATAATTGCTATGCTTAGTGTGTGACTCGTTGGTTTTTTTAGGGTTGGGATTCAAAAAAATGGACAGCCCATAGTACAAACTGATAACTATAGAACTAATAACCAACTCATCACTTCGTGTTATCTGGATAGAAAGAACCAGTCAAGATATGATATATAAGTCATATCATTGTAGCAACTGAAATCTTTTTTACATAAACAAACAAAAAAAATCTGATTATGGGTTGTAAAGCAATATAAAGTATACAGATAAATGGAAGGGTGAGAGAAAGATAGAAAAAGAATATTAATGATATAGAATTCCAATATGTAAGGTCTATGAGTCATCTCATATAAAGGGAATGTAATAAAGCATCAATACTGATTGATCCATAATTAGACAAATCCGTGCATAGAACACAAAATCAAGAGCCCCGAGCCAATAAAGACTGAGAAGGTTGACTCAAGAATAAATTTAATTGGAGGCTCCGTTGTAAAATTCAGACCTAATCATTAATCGAGAAGTGGTGGGAACGACAGAACCTGTGAATGCATAAGATTCTATTGAAAACGAATCCTAATGATTCATTGAGTAGGATGGCGGAACGAACCAGAAACCTATTCATTTATTCTGAGAGGTCATGTCATAGACTAATCTTACAACTGAATGTTGAAAGAGTAAATATTCGCCCGCGAATTTTTTTTATTTCTAAATTTTAGTCGATTCGAAATAAAAGGAAAAACAAAATAAAGATTCATTATAGCGTTCTACCAAAACGACATTATCTATAAATAGAATACGTGTTAAATTATATATTAAAACACAAAAAATTTCTAATTTCTAATCGATTAGATCAAATTTCAAAGAATCCCACGATTCCATATATTATTAACCGTGTATTTTTTTTTTGTTTAATTATTTAAAATTGTTTAATTCGCGAGGAGCTGGATGAGAAGAAACTCTCGTGTCCGGTTCTGTAGTAGAGATGGATGGAATTGCTAAACAACCATCAACTATAACCCCAAAAGAACCAGATTCCGTAAACAACACAGAGGAAGAATGAAAGGAATATCTTATCGAGGTAATCGTATTTGCTTCGGTAGATATGCTCTTCAAGCGCTTGAACCCGCTTGGATCACATCTAGACAAATAGAAGCAGGGCGGCGAGCAATGACACGAAATGCACGCCGCGGTGGAAAAATATGGGTACGCATATTTCCAGACAAACCTGTTACAGTAAGACCTACAGAAACACGTATGGGTTCGGGGAAAGGATCTCCCGAATATTGGGTAGCTGTCGTTAAACCCGGTAGAATACTTTATGAAATGAGCGGAGTAGCAGAAAATATAGCTAGAAGGGCTATTTCAATAGCGGCATCTAAAATGCCTATACGAACTCAATTCATTCTTTCTGGATAGGAATGTAGAAACAAACGAAAGGGGTTTTTGGGATGAAAAAAAAACAATTGCAGGTTTCTTTTTTTGTTTTGAACAAATAATATTTCTTTTTTTTTTTTATTTATACCTTTGCATTGAAAAAGAAAAAACCGATAAAAAAATGATATGATTCAACCTCAAACCCATTTGAATGTAGCGGATAACAGCGGGGCCCGAGAATTGATGTGTATTCGAATCATAGGAGCTAGTAATCGACGATATGCTCATATTGGTGACATTATTGTTGCTGTAATCAAGGAAGCAGTACCAAATACACCTCTAGAAAGATCAGAAGTGGTCCGAGCTGTCATTGTACGTACTTGTAAAGAACTCAAACGCGACAACGGTATGATAATACGATATGATGACAACGCTGCGGTTGTTATTGATCAAGAAGGAAATCCAAAAGGAACCCGAATTTTCGGCGCGATCGCCCGGGAATTAAGACAGTTAAATTTCACTAAAATAGTTTCATTAGCACCTGAAGTATTATAGGGGAAGACCTTAATATAGTATTTGAATGAAATTGTTAATATAGTATTTGAATGAAATTGATTAAATTTATTTAATTTATTAGTAAATTGTTTATCTATCACGTATATATCTTTAATAATTCATAAATAAAAAAAAAAAAAGAATTCATAAATATTAAAAAATTCAGAAAAAAAGAAAAAGAGCATGTTGATTATATCAAAATTCGGGGGAAACAAAAATCTTAGTTTATCATGAGTAAAGACACTATTGCTGACATAATAACCTCTATACGAAATGCTGACATGAATAAAAAAAGAACAGTTCGAATACCATCTACTAACATCACTGAAAATATTGTTAAAATCCTTTTACAAGAAGGTTTTATTGAAAACGTGAGAAAACATCAAGAAAGCAATAAATATTTTTTGGTTTTAACCCTACGACATAGAAGAAATAGGAAAGGACCATATAGAACTGTTTTAAATTTAAAACGGATCAGTCGACCCGGTCTACGAATATATTCTAACTATCAACGAATTCCTAGAATTTTAGGCGGAATGGGGGTTGTAATTCTTTCTACTTCTCGAGGTATAATGACAGACCGAAAGGCTCGACTAGAAGGAATCGGCGGAGAAGTTTTGTGTTATATATGGTAATCTTTCTAATAGCCGACACGGTCATATTTGTGAAAAAAGAGAAAGGACAAGTTTATAATATTATCCCTCTTACATTAGTTGATACTTCAAAGCGGTTTTACCTGGAATGAAACAACAAAAATGGATTCATGAGGGTTTAATTACTGAACAACTTACCGATGGTATGTATCTTCCGGATTCGTTTAGATAACAAAAAAATTATTCTGGTTTTTGTTTCGTAAAGGATTTCATGTAGTTTTATACGTATACTACCAGGAAATAGACTAAAAATTGAGGTAAGTCCTTATGATTCAACCAAAGGGCGTATAATTTAGAGACTCCAAAGCAAAGACTTGAATGATTAGGCGGTTTTTTCAATTTCAACATTCTTTCGTGAGGATACAATTCGAAATTAAAAATTTCAAGAAACTTATTTTCTTCCAATTAAGTAGATTCGGTATTAAAAAAAGGAATGACAAATATGAAAATAAGGGCCTCCGTTCGTAAAATTTGTGAAAAATGTCGATTGATCCGTAGGCGGGGACGAATTATAGTAATTTGTTCTAACCCGAGACATAAACAAAGACAAGGATAATCTTTCTAAAACAAAAAGACTCTCGAAATCTAAAGGACCCGATGTACAGATGTACAAATAAATAAATAAAATAAGTAAAAAAAAAAAAAAAAAAAAAAAAAAACAAAGAATAAGGATCTGTTTTGACATGAAATGGATATATCCATATATCTCTGACTTATATTTATGAGATGATAAAATATGGCAAAACCTATACCAAAAATTGGTTCGCGTAGAAATAGACGTATTGGTTCACGTAAGAATACACGTAGAATTCCCAAGGGAGTTATTCATGTTCAAGCAAGTTTCAACAATACCATTGTGACTGTTACAGATGTACGGGGTCGAGTAATTTCTTGGTCCTCTGCCGGGGCTTGTGGATTCAAGGGTACAAGAAGGGGTACACCATTTGCCGCTCAAACCGCAGCAGGAAATGCTATTCGGACAGTAGTGGATCAAGGTATGCAACGAGCAGAAGTTATGATAAAAGGCCCGGGTCTCGGAAGAGATGCGGCATTAAGAGCTATTCGTAGAAGTGGTATACTATTAAGTTTCATACGGGATGTAACTCCTATGCCACATAATGGCTGTAGGCCTCCTAAAAAAAGACGTGTGTAAAAATAAACATTGAAGAAATTTCAAGAGAAATAAATAATT